CATGCATGTCAAAGTTTTGGAAAAGATAAAATATGTTTTACGCACCCACCTAGTTTGTCAACCTTTTTCGAAATGATAGAACGAAAACTATCTTTATTTACAACAGATAAACTCTCTTTTAATGAATTGGAGAATCTTTGGCGTTCTAATAATAAAGAAAAAATAAAAAATTTAACCAACAAATTTATATATATAGTTAAGACTATAAATAAAATTTTAGGGAGTAATTCTCTGATTCTCAATCCACTTGAAAACAGAAATAGATTATGCAAATATTGCAATAATAAAAAAAATATATATTTACCAGAGGTATATGACCCTTTCTTAAAGGGCGCTTCCCGTGGACAAATGCTAAAATTGTTTTGGCTTTCGATCAAATATAAAATTTCCATACAAAATTACATAGAAAGGGGTTGGATAAATAAACTTTTTGGTGTCTTTCTTATTATTAATTACTTAGAATTTCAACAGGAACAAAAAAAAATTGATAGAATTCAAAAAAAATCATTAGAAAAAGAAATAAGTTTTTTGATGAATTTCATTAATGACTTTTTTAAAAAACGAACATCCAATTTAAAAAAAAATATAAATTTTTTTGAATATAAAGGAGTAAGAATTAATTCAAACGATCAAAAAAAAATATATATATTTGAAAACGTTCACACGAATTCTAACGGTAATAAAAACCGAAAACAATTTATTGAGTTAAATGAAATAATAAAAAAAGTTCCTCGGTGGTCATACAGATTAATCAACAATTTGGAACAAGAGGAAGAACAAAATGAAGACCTTTTAGGAAAGCACGCTCCGATTCGTTCAAGAAAAAGCAAATGTATAGTGATTTTTAATGATGATCTAGAAGATAGCAATAATCCCCAAGATCTTAATAATGATGAAACAGACGAGATTTCTGTAATACGTTATTCACAACAACCGGATTTTCGGCGAGATATAATTACAGGCGCAATCCGAGCACAAAGACGTAAAACAATTATTTGTAAATCATTTGAAGCTAATATGAATTCCCCCACTTTTTTGGATCGAATAGAAAAAGAGCTTTCTTTTAATATTTCCGAACCAATAAAAAAAAAAATAAAAAATTTTAATTTTATATGGAAAAATAAAGAATTCCAAATTCTAAATTGTACAGAGAAAAAGGAAAAAGAAAGTACTAAAAAAAAAGCAGCTAACAAAAGAAAAGAAGAAAAAAGAAAAAGAGCAGAAAAAACACGTATAGAAATAGCCGAAGCCTGGGACAGCCTTGTAGTTGCTCAAGTAATAAGGGGTCTTATGTTACTAACCCAGTCAATTCTGAGAAAATATATAATATTACCTTCATTGATAATAGTTAAAAATATTACTCGTATATTATTATTTAAATTTCCTGAATGGTCCGAGGATTTAATGGAGTGGCGTAAAGAAATGCATGTTAAATGCACTTATAACGCTGTTCTATTATCAGAAAAAGAATTTCCTAAAAACTGGTTAACAGACGGTATTCAAATAAAGATCCTATTTCCTTTTCATCTAAAACTTTGGCACAAATCTAAGCTACTAGAACGAGATACCTATCCACTGAAAAATAAAGAACAAAAAACGGATTTTTTTTTAACAGTTTGGGGAATGGAAACTGAATTTCCTTTTGGTTCTCCACGAAAACAACTTTCCTTTTTTGAACCTATTTTTAAAGAACTAAAAAAAAAATTTAAAAAGAGTTTTTTTAGGATTATACAAATTTTAAAAGAACGAATCAAATTTTTTATAAATAAAAAAAAAAAACTACCAAAAATAAAAAAGAATTCATTATTTAGATTGAAAGAAATATACGAATCGAGTGAAAACAAAAACGAACAAAACTTTATACAAAATAATGAGATAATTCAGGAATCATCCATTAATATTCAATCTACGAATTCCACAATTTGCGCGTTGACAAAACAAAAAATACAAGGGCTTGCTCCTAGAACAAGCACAATCATAAATGAAATACAAAAAGTTTCAAACGAGAATAAAAAAGAATTTAGAAGCCTACATATAAAGAGTAGTTTGAACAAAATGAACTATGATAAAAGACTCGAATCACCAAAAACTTTTTTTAAACTTTTAAAAAAACGAAATGTTCTACTAATTAGTAAAACAACTTATTTTATAAACTTTTTCCTTGAAAGGATACATATAAATCTCTTTATATATATAAAAAGCATTTCTAGAGAAATTGTACACCTTTTTTTTTTGAAACAACAAAAAAAAATTAATAAATACATTTCCTATACTAACTATATTTACAATAATGAGACAAATCAAGAAAAATTTGATAAAACAAACAAAAAAATAACTATATTTATTTATACTATAACAAGGGCCCTCTCTAATATTAGTAATAAGAGGTTGAAGTCTTTTTATGACTTATCTTCTTTGTCACAAGCATATGTATTTTACAAATTATCACAAAACGCATTTTTGAAGTTTTTTAATTTATATCAGGTAAGATTAAGATTTTTATTTCAATCTAATGTAAAATCTATTTTTCTTAAAAATGAAATAAAGAATTATTTTATTAGAACATATGAAATATTACATTCTCAATCAAACCATAAGAACCTACGCAATTTTCGACCGATATATCAACGTAAAAATAAGTTAAAAGATTATTATCAAGAGGATTTAGCTCAATTCATATCACAAGAGAAGCTAAATAAAGTTAACCACCACTCTATAAAAAAAAACAACAAATTAATTAACTTTAAAAAACAAGATAGATACAATCTTTTATCATATAATTTTATTAAGTATGAAGATAAAAGGAATTTACCCATTTCTTCATTATCTTTACAAGTAAATAATAACCCCTATTTTTTTTATAATTATGCTGAAAGTAAACGCCAATCTTTTAATATCCTAGTAGGTATTTTGGTCAAAAATTATATAGCCGAAGATAATATTATCCATATAAAGAAAAACACGAATAGAAAATTTTTTCATTGGATATTTCTCAATTTTTGTTTTATAAAGAACATAAAAACTCAGGTCTGGAAAAATATAGATACTGATACCGACAGTAATAAATATACTAAGATTAGAACTAATAATTATAAAAATAACAAAATGTATAAAATTGAAAATAAATTTGGTTTTTTTACCACAGTTTATCAAAATCAAGGGAGCAACCCCTACAATAATAAAAAAAAACTTTTTGATTGGATGAGAATGAATGAAGAAATACTAAATTGTTCCATATTGAATTTACCGTTTTGGTTTTTTCCAGAATTTTTGGTACTCTCTTTTTCGTATAAAATTAAACCAATCCCAATCAAGTTGCTCCTTTTAAATTTTAATGCAAATGTTAGTAAAAATAAAAACACTACTGTAAAGAAAAAAAGGGATATTTTTTTATCAATTTTTTCATTAAAAAAAAAAAATCAAAGGGAAAAAGAATGCATAGTCCAGCCAAATTTTGAATCAACTCTAGTAAACTATGAAAAATATATTGAAAAAAATTATATGATATCAAAGCTGAAAAAAGAGAAAAAAAAAAAAGAATATAAGAATAATATGGGCGCGAAATTTGATTTCGTACTAAAAAGATATTTGCTTTTTCAATTGAGATGGAATAATTTTTTAAATCAAAAAATAATCAATAATATTAACGTATATTGTTTCCTGCTTAGACTACTAAACCCAAGAGAAATTGCTATAGCCTATATTCAAAAGGGGGAAATTAGTCTGGATATTTTAAAGATTCATAAAAATTTAATTCTTTCAAAATTGCTTAAAAGGAGAATATTACTTATCGAACCCCTTCGTCTGTGTATAAAAAGGGCGGGACACTTTATTATGCAGCAAACTATAGGTATTTCGGTGGTTTATAATAGCAACCACACAATTAATCAAAGGTGCCGAAAAAAAGGCCATGTTGATAAGAAAAATTATGATGACTTAATTCGAAAACCTCAAAAGATGGTAGAAAAGCGAGACAAGACTTATTTTGAGTTGCTTGTTCCTGAAAGTATTTTATCCCCTAGACGTCGTAGAGAATTCAGAATTCTAATTTGTTTTGATTCAATAAATCAAAATGTTCCGCCTATAAATGCGCCATTTTGGACTGAAAATCGAGTAAAGAGTCGAGCTTTGAATAAAAGAAAAAGCGAGAAAAATGCACTGATTAAATTAAAATTTTTTATTTGGCCGAATTATCGATTAGAAGATTTTGCTTGTATGAACCGTTATTGGTTTGATACCAATAATAGCAGTCGTTTTGGTCTCCTAAGGATACATATGTATCCACAATTTGAAAAATGAATTGATGCGTGTACTAAAAAAATAAAATACGGATTGCTTTTATTTCCCGTGCTTTATTTTTATATGAATACAAAGATATGCACACATAACATTGTTTTACATTTCATTCTAATTCATGATACAAATTAAATGACATAAAATGATGAAAAAATATTCTTTATTTTTTTTTTTAGAGTATAAAATTTCTCTTTTGTGAGTGTAGACAACTATCTTTTTGTATACCTATTAGAATACGATTTTCCTATCAGTCATTTTTAACAAAATTAAGATTATTTTAGTGTGTATACCAACTAAAAAAGCACTTTTTTTATTGAAAAAAATATATATATTTGTAATTAAAGGCCTGTGGGGGTACGATTTAATGTTATGGTAAAAAAGTCATTTATCTCGGTTATTTCGCACGAAAAAAAAGACGAGAACAGGGGTTCCGCTGCATTTCAAATACTAAGGCTCACTAATAGGATACGAAAACTTTCTTCACATTTGGAATTGCACAGAAAAGATTTTTTATCTCAGAGAGGCCTCCGGAAAATTTTGGGAAAACGCCAAAGGATGCTGTCTTATTTGTCAAAGAAAAATAGAATACGTTATAAAGAATTAATTAATCAGTTAAATATTCGCGAATCAAAAACGCGTTAATTTGAGTTTGAAGGATCATTTTAAATTATTTTATTTAGTAGATCTTAAATTTTAATAAACTTATTTTAACTTTCAATAATTCATGAAAAAATGAATCCCGTAAAACCCTATGAATATACCTGCTACAAGAAAAAACCCCATGATAGTAAATATGGGACCCCACCACCCATCAATGCACGGTGTTCTTCGACTCATCGTTACTCTTGATGGTGAAGATGTTATTGATTGTGAACCAATATTAGGATATTTACACCGAGGAATGGAAAAAATTGCGGAAAACCGAACAATTATACAATATTTGCCTTATGTTACGCGTTGGGATTATTTAGCTACTATGTTCACAGAAGCGATAACCGTAAACGGACCAGAGTTGTTCGGAAATATCCAAGTACCTAAAAGAGCCAGCTATATCCGAACAATTATGTTGGAGTTGAGTCGTATCGCTTCGCATTTGTTATGGCTTGGCCCTTTTATGGCAGATATTGGAGCGCAGACTCCTTTTTTCTATATTTTTAGAGAAAGAGAATTAGTATATGATTTATTTGAAGCTGCCACTGGTATGAGAATGATGCATAATTTTTTTCGTATTGGAGGAGTTGCGGCTGATTTACCTTATGGTTGGATAGATAAATGTTTAGATTTTTGCGAGTATTTTTTAACAGGAGTTACAGAATATCAAAAACTTATTACACGAAATCCCATTTTTTTAGAACGAGTGGAAGGGGTAGGCATTATTGGACGAGAGGATGTAATAAATTGGGGTTTATCAGGACCAATGCTGCGAGCTTCTGGAATACAATGGGATCTCCGTAAAGTGGATCATTATGAGTGTTACGACGAATTTAATTGGGAAGTACAGTGGCAAAAAGAAGGAGATTCTTTATCTAGATATCTAGTCCGCATTGGGGAAATGACAGAATCCATAAAAATTATTCAACAGGCTCTAGAAGGAATTCCAGGGGGTCCATATGAGAATTTAGAAATCCGATACTTTGATATAGAAAGGAATCCGGAATGGAATGACTTTGACTATCGATTTATTAGTAAAAAACCTTCGCCTACTTTTGAATTGCCAAAACAAGAACTCTATGTGAGAGTTGAAGCTCCAAAGGGTGAATTGGGAATTTTTTTGATAGGGGATCAGAGTGGGTTTCCTTGGAGGTGTAAAATTCGACCGCCAGGTTTTATTAATTTGCAAATTATTTCTCAGTTAGTTAAAAGAATGAAATTGGCTGATATTATGACAATACTAGGTAGCATAGATATTATTATGGGAGAAGTTGATCGTTAACATGATAATTGATAGAATAGAAGTACAAGATATCAATTCTTTTTCTAGATTGGAATTTTTAAAACAGGCTTATGGAATTCTCTGGATACTTATTCCTGTTTTTACTCCTGTATTGGGAATAACAATGGGTATACTAGTAATTGTATGGTTAGAAAGAGAAATATCCGCAGGGCTGCAACAACGTATTGGACCAGAATACGCCGGGCCGTTAGGAGTTTTGCAAGCTTTAGCTGATGGGGCAAAACTTCTTTTCAAAGAAAGCCTTTTTCCGGCTAGAGGGGATACTCGTTTATTTAGTCTCGGCCCTTCCATAGCGGTTATATCCAGTTTAGTAAGCTATTTGGTAGTTCCTTTTAGTTCTCGCTTTGTTTTATCGGATCTCAATATAGGTGTTTTTTTATGGATTGCCATTTCAAGTATTGCTCCTATTGGACTTCTTATGTCAGGATATGGATCAAATAATAAATATTCTTTTTTAGGTGGTCTACGAGCTGTTGCTCAATCGATTAGTTATGAAATACCTTTAACTTTATGTGTGTTATCAATATCTCTACGTGCGATTCGTTAAGTCAAAAAAATTTTTATATTTCTTACTTTCGGTTTTATAGTAGGAAGATGAAACAAGTTGACTAAATATCTTCATTTTTTATTCAATATTCCGATGAATGAACTAAACCCAAAAGTTATATGAGTGAAAGAAAACAGCTTAAACTAGCTGTAAAAAAATTAAGTCTCATTTCCGATGTATAAAATAAATGTTAGAGAGACGAATAGAAATAAACATAAGCAAACGAAAGACTTTACCCCAAGATTGGATAACTAACTCGTCATCCTGACTTGAAGCGGGCTAAAAAGATACACTATAGTGAGTTTTCACTATCGTTTCTATTGATTATCATACATTAATTACTTTAACGTAACGCAGTATTGAACAAAAACGAGTGGATGAGTAGAAACACCAAGATACACAAAGGATTTGTAATGGGGATTATGTAAATAAATAAGAATATTTCCGCATAATGTACAACGAATATTATTTGGGGCTTTAAGTTAGTAGAAATGATTAAGCGGCACTCCCTAGAATTCCGATCCAGAGTATGCTTCTCTTCGTCGATTAAATCAATGACTATTGGAAACGAAATAATCCTTTATTTTTATTTTGTAAATTAACTTTTCGCAGAAACAGAAAGAAGACATAGAAACGACAAAAAAAGAGAAAGAAGAAATACATACAATTACAGTACAAAAACTTGCTTTTTATTCTTTTTTTATACTTTTATTCGCTCTAGATTCATAGTTCTATAGATAGAATTCATATCAGAATTTATTAATTAATGTATAATTTTTTCGTTTGTAAAAAGGAAGGGTTTTGGATATCTTTATAACGAGTATTTGATAGAAGAATTAAGTTATTACTCAACAAATAAAATTTCAAAAGATTTTTTAAATTATCAAAGGACGAGATGAATTCAGAAGCTTTTTAAGGTAATTTAAAAATATCTCAACTTTTTAAAGCATAACAAACAGAATTCAAGTGGTCTAATTCGAGATCGTACAAAATTTTTTTACTTTACACATCTTAAAAACATTTCAAAAGAAAAGTGACTCGATCTTTAGATTTATTTAAGGTCCTCCAGGAGCCGTATGCAGTGAAAATCTCATGTACGGTTCTGGAATAGCGATGCAAACTGTGATGGTATCATCGACTATGATTATCTAATAGTTCAAGTACAGTTGATATAGTTGAGGCCCAATCAAAATACGGTTTTTGGGGATGGAATTTGTGGCGTCAACCTATTGGATTTATTATTTTTTTAATTTCTTCCCTAGCAGAATGTGAAAGATTACCTTTTGATTTACCAGAAGCAGAAGAAGAATTAGTAGCAGGTTATCAAACCGAATATTCAGGTATCAAATTTGGTTTATTTTATGTTGCTTCTTATTTAAACCTATTAGTTTCTTCATTATTTGTAACAGTTCTTTATTTAGGAGGCTGGACTATCTCTATTCCGCACATATTTATTTCTGAGTTTTTTGAAATAAATAAACCATACGGTGTTTTTGAATCAACAATTGATATCTTTATTACATTAGCTAAAACTTATTTGTTCTTGTTCATTCCTATCACAACAAGGTGGGCTTTACCTAGGATAAGAATGGATCAGTTGTTGAATCTTGGATGGAAATTTCTTTTACCTATTTCTCTGGGTAATCTATTATTAACAACCTCTTCTCAACTATTTTCACTGTAAAAGGCTATGATATATTCACAAATTGGATCAAACAAGAGAAATAAAAAAAAATAAAATCTATATATTAACAATATGTTCCCTATGGTAACTGGGTTCATAAATTATGGGCAACAAACAGTACGCGCTGCGAGGTATATTGGTCAAAGTTTCATGATTACCTTATCCCACGTAAATCGTTTACCCATAACTATTCAATATCCTTATGAAAAAGTAATAACCGCGGATCGGTTCCGCGGTCGAATCCATTTTGAATTTGATAAATGTATTGCTTGTGAAGTATGTGTTCGTGTATGTCCTATAGATCTACCTGTCATTGATTGGAAATTGGAAACTAATATTCGTAAGAAACGATTACGTAATTACAGTATTGATTTTGGAATCTGTATATTTTGTGGTAACTGTGTTGAGTATTGTCCAACAAACTGTTTAGCAATGACTGCAGAATATGAACTTTCTACTTATGATCGTCACGAATTGAATTATAATCAAATAGCGTTGGGTCGTTTACCAATAGTAGTAATTTTCGATTATACAATTAGAACTATTTTGAATTCGACTCAAATAAAAAATAGGGAAATCCTTGATTAAGGAAAATTTAGGAATTACTAAGGTTGAGTTTTGGTTTAAAGAATTTAAAGAAATGTGTTTTTACGTTTTGTTTGGTCTCAATAACTACAAATACTAACTGGTTATTCGTTGGTAAGAGTTGATAAGAATTGCGTCTTAATTTGGTTAATTTGGATTAAAAATTAATTAATATTTCTGACATTTTTTCGAAATGGCTAATTTCGTATTCGAGCTGTTCAATTCAGAAAAAACGGGAAATTTGAACAAAAACTGTACCCACATTAATTCACACCCCCTAGGATTTAATGCAAATATAATTTTATTATGAAATGAATGATAAAATCAACCATTTTTTCGGGTCTGGTCTCAATAAATAAGGTCATGAAATTATTTTTTTATCTCGTATCCTACATATAATGGATTTGCATGGACCCATACATGATTTTCTTTTAGTCTTTCTGGGATTAGGTCTTATCTTAGGCGGTATAGGAGTAGTATTACTTATCAACCCAATTTATTCTGCCTTTTCGTTGGGATTTGTTCTGGTTTCTATATCCCTATTATATATTCTATCAAATTCATTTTTTGTAGCTGCTGCACAACTCCTTATTTATGTGGGAGCTATAAATGTTTTAATCATTTTTGCTGTAATGTTTCTGAACGGTTCAGAATATTTCAAAGATTTTAATCTTTATACGGTAGGGAATGGGGGTACTTTGCTGGTTTGTACAAGTATGTTTGGTTTACTAATGACTACTATTACGGATACCTCATGGTACGGGATTATTTGGACTACAAGATCAAACCAGATTATAGAACATGATTTAATAAGTAATAGTCAACAAATTGGAATTCATTTATCAACAGAGTTTTTTCTTCCCTTTGAATTCATTTCGATAATTCTTTTAGCCGGTTTGATAGGTGCTATTTGCATAGCGCGCCAATGATAATAATTTTATTAACAGCAATCCAAGGAAAATTTTATTTTACTTACTTTACGATATATTTATTTGTTACATACTTTTTTTATATTATAAAATATTTTTGGGGTTGTCTTGTTATTCATGTTATATTCAAATGAATTAAAATTAATAAGGAGTTGTTCAATGATGCTGGAACATGTACTTGTTTTGAGTGCCTACTTATTTTCTATCGGCATCTATGGATTGATCACAAGCCGAAATATGGTTAGAGCTCTTATGTGTCTTGAACTCATACTGAATGCGGTTAATATAAATTTAGTAACATTTTCTGATTTTTTTGATAGCCGCCAATTAAAAGGCAATATTTTCTCCATTTTTGTTATAGTCGTTGCAGCCGCTGAAGCAGCTATTGGACCAGCTATTGTATCGTCAATTTATCGTAATAGAAAATCAATTCGTATCAATCAATCAAATTTGTTAAATAAATAGTATTAACCATTCAAAAATTTGAATTAGCGCGTATTATACATTCTGTATGATCATGTTTGCGAAAATATAAGAAATCAAAGTATCTTGGTCCTTTCCCATGAGTTTATCCATAACCATAAGTAGATTGATTAGAAAAATTCTGATAAATTTAAATCATTGATTCATCTAGTATCTAAATATATGATTTATTTACAAGTTTACTAGATCGAAAATTTATTATTAAAAAAATTATAGATCTAATGTCACATTCCGTAAAAATTTATGATACGTGTATAGGATGTACTCAATGTGTCCGAGCTTGCCCCACAGATGTATTAGAAATGATACCTTGGGACGGGTGTAAAGCTAAGCAAATTGCTTCTGCTCCAAGAACAGAGGATTGTGTAGGTTGTAAAAGATGTGAATCCGCCTGTCCAACGGATTTCTTGAGTGTTCGCGTTTATTTGTGGCATGAAACAACTCGAAGTATGGGTCTAGCTTATTGATACGTTCCCGACTTGAATACGACTACATTTTATTTTTTACCTTTACCGACAAAAGCGCGTGCTCAAAAAAATATATTTTTTTGAGCACGCGCTTTTCTGGTCCAAGTGTATCTTATTTTTACTACGAATTATTTTCCTTGGTTAACGATAATTGTAGTTTTTCCAATATTTGCGGGTTCTTTAATTTTATTTTTTCCTCATAGAGGAAATAAGTTAATTAGGTGGTATACTATTTCTATATGTATAATAGAACTCCTTCTAACAACTTATGCATTCGGGTATCATTTCCACTTGAACGAACCGTTAATCCAACTGAGAGAGGATTATAAATGGATCCTTTTTTTTGATTTTTCCTGGAGATTGGGAATAGATGGAATTTCTATAGGACCCGTTTTGCTAACAGGGTTTATCACTACTTTAGCTACTTTAGCGGCTTGGCCGGTTACTCGGGAGTCCCGATTATTCCATTTTCTTCTGTTAGCAATGTATAGCGGTCAAATCGGACCATTTTCTTCGCAAGACATTTTACTTTTTTTCATCATGTGGGAATTAGAATTAATTCCAGTTTATCTACTTATATCCGTGTGGGGAGGAAAGAAACGTTTATATTCAGCAACAAAATTTATTTTGTACACTGCGGGAAGTTCCGCCTTTTTATTAATGGCAATTCTAGGTATTTGTTTAGCTGGTTCGAATGAACCAACATTAAATTTTGAAACATTAGCTAATCACTCGTATCCTGTAGAACTAGAAACCCTCTTCTATATTGGATTTTTTATTGCTTTTGCTGTTAAATTGCCGATTATACCCTTACATACTTGGTTACCAGACACTCATGGAGAGGCACATTACAGTACTTGTATGTTGCTAGCTGGAATCTTATTAAAAATGGGCGCATATGGATTAGTTCGGATAAATATGGAATTATTACCCCGCGCCCATTCTCTATTTTCTCCTTGGTTGATGCTAGTCGGCACAATTCAAATAATCTATGCAGCTTCAACATCTCCCGGTCAATGGAATTTAAAAAAAAGAATAGCCTATTCCTCCGTATCTCACATGGGCTTCATAATTATAGGACTTGGTTCGATAAGCGATACCGGACTCAACGGGTCCTTTTTACAAATAATTTCTCATGGATTTATAGGCGCCGCGCTTTTTTTCTTGGCAGGAACGAGTTATGATCGAATACGTCTCGTTTATCTTGATGAAATGGGCGGAATGGCAATCAAAATTCCAAAAATATTTATGACTTTCAGTATCTTATCAATGGCCTCGCTTGCATTACCGGGCATGAGCGGTTTTGTTGCAGAATTGATAGTATTTTTTGGAATACTTACTAGCCAAAAATATCTTTTAATGTCAAAAATCCTAATTACTTTTGTAATGGCAATTGGAATAATATTAACTCCTATTTATTCATTATCTATGTTACGTCAGATTTTTTATGGATACAAGCTTTTTAATGCCCCAAACTCTTATTTTGTGGATTCTGGGCCCCGAGAATTGTTTCTTTCGATCTCTATTCTTTTACCTGTAATATCTATTGGTATTTATCCGGATTTCGTTTTCTCATTATCAGTTGATAAAGTAGAAGTTCTTCTATCTAATTTTTTTTATCCATAGTTTTCGTGATTAAACCAAAAAAGAAAAAAAATCTTATGATTTTAAAAATTCTTTGTTGGAGAATAAAAAATAAGTACTTTTTATTCTCTGAAGTTTGAGTAAAATAAATAGGCGTTTTTTTTATAACTATGTATGTAATCAAGCGAGAATCTTTTGAATTAAATTACGTAATATAAATGAAAAAAAAAGTCAAGGTTCTCGCTTGATTACATGATATTTTTTTATATACACTTAAACTTTCGTATGTTTATTTTGTATTTTTCAAGTACTTTCCTCAATTTAATTAGATGTAAATGAACCATAATTATGTAACCCTATTCCTAATAAATTAACCCCAAAATAGCATATCCAAATTATAAGAAAGCCCATTGAGGCGACAATTGCAGAATTTTCCGTTTTAAAACTTTTAGTTATTCGAATATGTAAATAAATTGCAAATATGGTCCAAGTAATAAAAGCCCAAGTCTCCTTTGGATCCCAATTCCAATACGCCCCCCATGCTTCATTAGCCCATACAGCTCCCGAAAGAATACCTATCGTTAAAAATATAAACCCTAGACTAATAATACGATAACTCCAAAAATCCAATTGTTCAATCAAGTGAAACCTGTAATAATTCCTAGAAAAAAGAAAATAAGTTTTTAGTAAATGGTTTAACCGGTTCTTTTTTTCTATTATGTATTGAATTTTGCCCGGCGAAATTGGATTGTTTACAAAATTTTTGCTTTTACTAAAACTTACTATTAAATTTTTAAATGTAATAACTAGAAGAGCTATTGATAATAATGATCCGCATAAAAGAGCTGCATAGCCCAATACCATCATACTTACGTGCATTATTAACCAATAGGATTGAAGAGCGGGTACTAATATTTCGGATTGGTTCATTTCAGTTAAAAGGCCTGAAGTAGCAAAACCTTGGGTAAAAATGGCACTTGGCGCGGTTATTGCGTTTAAATTAAAAAAAGTTTTTGGTTTTTTGAAATATGGAACCATATGAATACTGGATAAACTCCATGAAAGAAAAATTAATGATTCATATAAATTACTTAATGGTAAATGTTCCAAATAAATCCAACGAGTCACTAATAATCCCGTTAGACAGGAAAAAGTAGTTATCATCCCTTTTTTTGACGAATCAGATAGTCTTAAGATTTCATCCACTAATAAGGTTAGCAAATGAATTGTAATTACAATTGAAACGACTGAAAAGGATATATGTGTAAATATATGCTCTAAAGTTGAAAATATCATAACAAAAAAAAAAAAAGAGAGGGGATTTCAATTCAATTTCAATTATAGGATAATTGAATTGAACTCGGTAGTTGAACTTAGTATAGGACTTGTTTAGAATATGACATGCCGCCACTCGGACTCGAACCGAGATGCTCTAGCACTGCTTCCTAAGAGCAGCGTGTCTACCGATTTCACCATAGCGGCTTGTTCGAAATCATAATAACCCCTTTTTTATTCAATTGTCGAGAGCGAAGTAGTCAATTCAATATAGGTTTATTGATGGATCTTTGCGTGAAAACAGAGCATCTAAAATTAGCGTATTCGTCCTATAATCACTTAAAAAAATGAGAGTCGTTCCTTTTTTTAATATCGATGGGGATTCTTATTTTCCCCATCATATCATAAAAACGATAAAACATACTCAAAAAAAGGTTAAATCTTCTGTTTATTCCTTATTTAAAATTTCAAAGAAACAAGAATTTTTTAATTATAAAACCAAACCTAATTAATCATTGTTATTGATCGGGTCAAAACATTATTTATAAAATATGGATTTTTATTTTTAGTTCTATTAAACTAATAAAATTTATAAACACATTATTAATAATTTAAAATTAATTCGAAACAAAATATACTTACTCCTTTTCGAATCAAAGCAACTGAGGTTTTTATAATCTTTTATTATTTTTTTGTTGCATAAAAAAAACTTTTGAAATTCCTTGTAGAAAGAGATTTACCTAATGAAAAAGCTTTGAATGCTGCCCAATATCCTTTATTTTTCCAAAAATTCTTACGAATACGTTTTTTTGAGATCGAAGTCCGTTTTTTCGGAACTGCCATTAACAATAAGTTTTTAGTTAGTGAATGTCAAAGACATCTATTATCTATTGTTCAAAAAAACCTATTGTTTTTTACTTTTTCTTATACGGGTAATAAAATTATCAAAAGTTACAACCCCCATAACTTATGAATTCCTAATTTAATAGGCCTGGGTCCCACAAAGAGTACATTAAATTTAAAAATGTACAAAAGACCTGTACTTAATCTAGTAAGTTTATAAAAGATATGTTATTAATCCCTCCTTTTAATTTTAGGGAACGCCAAGTGTTAGACTTGGATATTGTGGTTTGAAGATCCAAGCCTTTACTAAAAAAAGAAATGTCTTTTCTTACACAATCAATTACGTTCCAAAAATCTATTGGTTAATGATTCTGAATAAGCCAACAAAAAATAACTTTTTTATGATTCAGGTCAAAGACTTATTTCTTATTTTGGTGTAATTATTTATCCTTGTGCTATAGATAATAGATATATAAATTAGTGTAATAATACGTACAAATAATTCCGTCTATAAAATTATCTAATTTTTTTTATTAACCGAACCCTTTCATTAAAAAAAACTAAGAGCCGGTAAATCATAAACAATTAGATTAAGATATAACAAATTTTTTTATGCAATATACATATCAATATTCATGGATTATACCTTTTATTCCCCTTCCAGTTCCTATATTAATAGGAGCTGGACTTTTACTTTTCCCCACGGCAACAAAAGTTCTTCGCCGTATGTGGGTTTTTCCAAGTATTCTATTCTTAAGTATAGTTATGATTTTTTCAACCTATCTGGCTATTCAACAAGTGAATAAACCTACTATCTATCTATCTATATGGTCTTGGACCATCAATAATGACTTTTCTTTAGAATTTGGTTCTTTAATTGACCCACTTACTTCTATTATGTTAATATTAATAACTACTGTAGGAATTCTGGTTCTTATTTATAGTGATTATTATATGTCTCATGATCAGGGATATTTGAGGTTTTTTGCTTATATGAATCTTTTCAATACGTCAATGTTAGGATTAGTTACTAGTTGTAATATGATCCAAATTTATTTTTTTTGGGAATTCGTTGGACTGTGTTCTTATCTATTAATAGGGTTTTGGTTCACCCGGCCTACTGCAGCGAATGCTTGTCAAAAAGCATTTGTGACTAATCGTGTTGGAGATTTTTGTTTATTATTAGCAATTTTAGGCTTTTATTGGATAACGGGCAGTTTAGAATTTCGAGATTTATTTGAAATATTCAATAAATTGGTTTATAAGAATGAAGTTAATCTTTTATTTTCTACTTTGTGCGCCTTTCTATTATTTGCGGGGGCGATTGCTAAATCTGCTCAATTTCCCCTTCATGTATGGTTACCCGATGCCATGGAAGGGCCTACCCCTATTTCAGCTCTTATACATGCTGCTACTATGGTAGCAGCTGGTATTTTTCTTGTCGCCCGACTTCTACCGATTTTAATAGTTTTACCTTACATAATGAATCTAATAGCGTTGATAGGTATAATAACATTACTTTTAGGAGCCACTTTAGGTTTTGCTCAAAAAGATATTAAGAGGGGTTTAGCTTATTCCACAATGTCTCAATTGGGCTATATGATGTTGGCTCTCGGTATGGGTTCTTATCATGCGGCTTTGTTTCATTTGATCACTCATGCTTATTCCAAAGCATTATTGTTTTTAGGCTCCGGATCTATTATTCATTCAATGGAAACTATTGTTGGTTATTCTCCAGATAAAAGCCAGAATTTGGGTCTTATGGGGGGTTTAAAAAAACAGGTACCGATTACAAGAACCTTATTTTTAGTAGGGACACTTTCTCTTTGTGGTATTCCGCCTCTTGGCTGTTTTTGGTCCAAAGATGAAATTCTTAATGATACTTGGTTGTATTCAACATTTTTTGCAATAATTGCTTGTTCTACCGCGGGATTAACTGCGTTTTATATGTTTCGGATATATTTACTTACGTTTGAGGGCCATTTAAATTTTTATTTTCAAACTTATAGTGTCAAAAAAAAAAGCTCGGTTTATTCAACATCCTTATGGGGTAGAGAAGGACAAGGGGAAATTAAAACCAATTTTTCCTTATTACCTTTATTAACAAAGAAAAATGATAAAAATATTTTTTTTTTGAAAAAAAAAAATACACTTAATAGTAATGCAAGCAGTATGACAGCGTCTTTATGTACTATTCCCGATTTCGGGACTAAGAAAAGTTTTTCGGATCCCCATGAGTCAGACAATACTATGTTATTTCCTATGCTTGTATTAGGTTTATTTACTTTGTTCATTGGAGTAATAGGAATTCCTTTCTTCAATCAATTCACTCAAAAAGGAATGCCGTTGGATATATTATCCAAAATGTTAATTTCGTCTATAAGCCTTTTACATCAAAACAAAAAAATATTACTAAGTTGGGATTGGTATGAATTTATAACAAATATAACTTTTTCTTTCAGTATAGCTTCTTGCGGAATCTTGATAGCTTCTGTTTTCTATAAGCCTGTTTATTCATCTTTACAAAATTTAGATTTCTTTAATTCAGTTGTTAAAAGTTTTTCTAAGAAACTGAACATTTTTGCTGATAAAACAATATATGTGATATATGCTTGGTCATATAATCGCGGTTATATTGATTTTTTCTATAGAATTCTCTTAACTCAAGGTATAAGGTTTTTTTCGGAAGTTATTAATTTTTTTGATAGACGAATAATTGATGGAATTACAAATGGGTTCGGTATTGCAAGCATTTTAGTAGGAGAAAGTTTAAAATTTGTAGGGGGTGGTCGAATCTCTTCCTATCTCTTAGTTTATGTATCTTACATATTAATATTTTTTTTAATTTATTGG